AAAATTATTTATATAGTTTAAAAATAAAACATTATATTTTCAATATAAAATTATTATAAATTAATTATAAATTTATCAATTATTTAAAAATATATTTATTATCTTAATATCTTCAATATTAAATTTTTTATTAAACTATTTAAATAAAATAATAAAATTATTAAAAATAAATTTGATAATATTAATAATAAAAATATTAAATAATTATTCATAATTAAATTTAACCAACTTAAATTTAATATTTTTAAAACGAATATTTTTTTTAAAAAATATTCTCTTCAACCTTTATCAAATAATAAACTTATAAATAAACCTAAATTTAATGGAAAAATAATTATTAATTTATTTAAATTTATTAAAAATCATATTTTACCTAAATAAAACTTTAAAAAATAAATAAATTTTAAATTTAAATTTATATAAAATAATTTTTTTACAATAAATAAAGAAATAAAACATATTAATAAAACTAATACTTTCTCAAAAAATATTAAAAAAATATATTCAACATTATTAAATATAATTCAATTTATAAATATACCAAAAAAAATTGATATTAATATTAATAATATTATTGGTATATTTATAAATTTATAATCTTTAATTATAAAATTTGATATAAAATTAAAATTTATATTTATTAAATAATAAATTAAACGAAATCTATATATTAATGTTAATATAGTAGAAATCAATAAATAAAAATATATAATATTAGAAAAATTATAAATAAATATATATTCTAAAATTTGATCCTTAGAATAAAACCCAGAAAAAAAAGGTATTCCACATAAACATAAATTAGAAATAAATAATATTATCGAAGTTATAGGTAAAATAAATTTTAAATTTCCTATATAACGAATATCTTGATAATTATTTATTGTATGAATAATAATACCTGAACATATAAACATTAATGATTTAAATAATGCATGAATAATTAAATGAAAAAAAGTTAAAATATAATTATTTATTGAATAAATTATTATTATTAAACCTAATTGAGATAAAGTAGAAAAAGCAATAATTTTTTTTAAATCAAATTCAAAATTAGCAGATAAACCCGCTATTATTATTGTAATTAAACCAATTAATATAATAAAATTCATTAAAAAAAAATTCTTAAACATAATATAATTAAAACGAATTAATAAATAAACACCAGCAGTAACTAAAGTTGAAGAATGAACTAAAGAAGATACAGGAGTTGGTGCAGCTATAGCAGCTGGTAATCAAGAAGAAAAAGGTAACTGAGCACTTTTAGTAAAACAAGCAATTATTAATATTAATAATATAATTATATATATATAATTATAATTTATAAAATTTCAACTTCCATTAATAAATATAAATCTAATTCTTATAATAATTATTACATCTCCTAATCGATTTATTAAAACAGTTAATATTCCAGAATTATATCTTGAATAATTATTATAATAAATCACTAAACAATATGAAATTAATCCTAAACCATCTCAACCTAATAAAATTCTAATTATATTTGGACTTATAATTATTAATAACATTGAAATAATAAATAAATATACTAAATAAAAAAACCGATTAATATAATTATCATGAGATATATACTCACTTCTATAAATTATAATTATTGATGAAATTAATAAAACTACTGATATAAACATTAAACTTATTCAATCTAAATAAATATATATTATAATTTCAACAGAATTTAATAATATAATTATTCATTCAAAAAAAAAAATTATATCATTATATATATATAATAATGAAATTAAAAATAAAAAAATAAAAAAATAAAAAAAAAAAAAACTTCTTAAATAATAAAATAAAATTTATTTATTTATATAAATATATATATATATATATATTATTTATTTAAAATAATATTAATTCATATTTATATCTTTGATTCCACAAATCATTATTTTAAATTAAACTATTTAAATTAAAATATTATATTAACTTTTAAAATAATAAAATTTAATGGAATCAAATGAATTAATATTAATATATAATTATTAACATTATTATAAAAAATCTTAATTAAATTATTATTAAATTTTCCATGAATACATCTCGAATATAAATATAAACTATATGAGGCTCTTAAATATATAGAAATAATTAATATTAATAAAATATTTATTGATCAATCCATTATTACTAATACAACCATTAATTCACTTAACAAATTTAATCTTGGAGGAGCAGCTATATTTATAATACAAAATATAAAAAAAAATATAGAAAAAATAGGTAATAAATAAATTATTCCTTTATTAATTATAATATTTCGACTCTTAGTGCGTTCATATAAATAATTTACTATTAAAAATAAACCAGAAGAACAAATACCATGAGCAATTATTAAGAATAATCCACCTAATAAACCATAAAATTTTAAAGTAAATAAAGACATTAATATTAATGCTATATGTACTACAGAAGAATAAGCAACTAATATTTTTATATCAAATTGACGTAAACAAATTAAACTTAATAAAAATATTCCTAATAATCTTAAAATAATAATTAAATAATTAAATTTTATACAAAAATTTAAAACCATTATTATTATACGAATAATACCATATCCACCTAATTTTAATATAATTCCAGCTAAAATTATTGAACCAGTTACAGGAGCTTCTACATGAGCTTTTGGTAATCATATATGAAATATAAAAACTGGTAATTTTACAAAAAAAGCAAAAAATATAAAAAAATAAATAATAAATTGATTTATATTTATAAAAACTAAATTAAATAATAAAATCAACAAAAAATTTAAAGAATTAAATAAATTATATAAATAATAAATAATTATTATTAAAGGTAAAGAAGAAAATATTGTATATATAAATATATATATACCAGCATTTAAACGTTCAGATTGATAACCCCAACCTATAATTAATATAAAAGTAGGAATTATTCTAATCTCAAATAATATATAAAACAAAAAATAATTTATACATCTAAAACTCAAAACTAAAAAAATTAATAAAATTATTAATACTAATAAATAATAATATTTATTCTTAACATTAAAACTAACTTTTATTATAAATATTAAAATTCATAAAGATAAATAAATTAAAATTATTCTATAATTATCTATTCCAAAATTTAAATAAATATTTATTCAATAATCATTATAATTAAAAATTAACAAAAAAATAAAATTTAATAAAATTAATATATATATATATATATATATAATTAACTTTTTATTAAATTTAAATAACAATAAAAAAATTATTCTAAATATAAATATAAAAATTTTTATCATAAAATTAAATTTATTAAATTAATATTATTATTTCCAAAATAACGAATTAATAAAACCAATAATCTTAAACCTAAAACTCCTTCACTTACTACATAAACTAAATAATATAATATTAATAAAATATTTATATTAAATAAATAAAAATATATTAATATTAAAAAAGATAATATAATAAATTCTATTCTTAATAAAGTTATTAATAAATAATTATATAAATATCTAAATATAAAAAATGATATAATAAATATAAAAATATATAAATAAATACTTAAATATATTAGTTATTAATTTAATATAAAATATTAATTTTGTAAATTAAAAATAAATTCTATTTATAACTAATTTTTAATTTATTATCAAATTAATAATAAATTTTATTTCTTTAATCTCCAAAATTAATATTTTTATAAACTATAATTTGAAAATAAAAATTTATATTATAAATAAATAAAATTATATGATAAAATCAATTATAATAAATTTTTTAAATTTATTAATTATCATTTCAATTATAAATTTATTAATTAATTCTATAATATTAAATAATAAATTTATTCATCCAATAATGCTAAGATTAATATTATTAATAATAACATTATTATATACAATAAATTTAAGATTATTTAATAATATATCAATTATAGCATTTATAACATTCTTAATTATTATTGGAGGATTAATAATTATATTTCTTTATTTTACCAGTTTTATTAATAACAAACTAATAATTATAAATAAAAATTTATTTAATAATTTTTTTATAAAAATATTATTAATTATAATAATTACAACTATTATTTTAATAAATTCAAATTTAATAATTAATTATTTAAAATTATCAGAAATTAAAAATTTAATTTTAATAAATAAATTAAATATTTTAAATATTCAATTTGAAATCATTTATTTATATTCATTTAATAAAAATTTAAATACATTAATTTCAATAATTTATTTATTTTTATGTTTAACATTTATTGTAAAAATACATTTATTAAAAAAAAAATCATTACGAAAAATTAATAATTAANNATATATATATATATATATATATATATATATATATAAATAATGAAAAAATCAATATTTAAAGAAAATAACATCTTAAAAATTTTAAGAAATACATTAATTTATTTACCTACACCAATTAATATTTCAATTTGATGAAACTTTGGATCATTATTAGGATTATCATTAATAAATCAAATTATTACAGGTTTATTTTTATCTATACATTATTCTCCTAATATTGAAACAGCATTTTTTAATATTATTCATATTATTCAAGATGTAAATTATGGATGAATTATACGATTAATACATATAAATGGAGCATCAATATTTTTTATTTGTTTATATTTACATATTGGACGTAATATATATTATAATTCATTTAAATTATTAAAAACATGAATAACTGGTGTAATAATTTTATTAATTACTATAGGAACAGCATTTATAGGATATGTTTTACCTTGAGGTCAAATATCATTTTGAGGAGCTACTGTTATTACTAATTTATTATCAGCAATTCCATATATTGGTAATTCAATTGTTGAATGATTATGAGGAGGATTTTCTGTTAATAATGCAACCTTAAATCGATTTTATTCTATTCACTTTATTTTACCATTTATTATTTTATTTATAGTAATTATACATTTAATATTTCTTCATGAATATGGATCATCTAACCCTTTAGGAATTAATAGAAATTATTTTAAAATACCTTTTAATCCTTATTATTCAATTAAAGATATTTTAGGATTTATTATTATAATTATAATATTATTAATCCTATGTATAATTAAACCTTATATTTTAGGAGACCCAGAAAATTTTAATAAAGCTAATCCAATAATTACTCCAATTCATATTCAACCAGAATGATATTTTTTATTTGCATACGCTATTTTACGATCTATTCCTAATAAATTAGGAGGAGTAATTGCTTTATTAATATCAATTTTAATTTTAATTATTATACCTTTTAATTCAAACTATAAAATTAAAGGATTTAAATTTTATTATTTAAATAAAATTACATTTTGAATATTTATTTATTTATTTTTTATTTTAACTTGAATTGGAGCACGACCAGTAGAAGAACCTTATATCATTATTGGACAAATTTCATCAATTATTTATTTCTCTTATTTTTTTATTTCACCTTCAATTAGAAAATTTATTGATAAAAAAATATTTATTAATTAATATATATATATATATATATATATAAATTATTTAACTATACCCAAGTGTATGTTTTGAAAACATAAAAAAAGGTTTTTACCTTAATAATTTAATTATGATAATTAATATAATAAAGCAAATGACTAAAGATAAATATCTTTTCCATGTTAAAAATATTAACTTATCATAACGTATACGTGGATATGTACCTCGAATTCAAATAATAAAAAATAATAAAAATAAATAAATTAAATAAAAATTAATCCTTAAAAAATTTCCTCCTAAATAAAAAAATATAAATATATATATTATAAACATAATTATTCCATATTCAGAAATAAAAATTAATGCAAATCTTCCTCTTATATATTCTGTATTAAATCCTGAAACTAATTCTGATTCTCCTTCAGCTAAATCAAAAGGAGTACGATTTAGTTCAGCTAATAATCTAACAAAAAAAATAATTATTATTGGAAATAATATAAAACTTAATCATAAATATTTTTGTATATATATATATATATATAAATTATAATTTTCTATTAAAATTATTACAATAATTATAATTAAAATTATACTTACCTCATATGAAATTGTTTGAGCAATTCTACGTAGACTACCAATAACTGAATATAAACTATTAGAAGATCAACCAGCAATTATTAGACCATAAACTCCTATACTTATTAAACATAAAATTATTAATATTAATAAATCATTTATAAATAATTCAGAATAAATAGGTAAATTTTGTCATAATAATATTATAATTATTATTCTAAATATTGGACTAAATAAATATAAAAAATAATTAGATTTAATAATGAAAATATATTCTTTAGAAAATAATTTAATAGCATCACTAAAAGGTTGAAATAAACCTATATAACCAACTTTATTAGGACCTTTACGAATTTGAATATATCTCAAAATTTTTCGTTCTAATAAAGTTAAAAATGCTACAGAAATTAAAACTATTAAAATCATATAAATTGAAATAATAATTGAATTAAAATTAATTAATAAAAATATTATTATTTATGATATATTTATCATATAATTAAAGTCTAAATTTAATTCACTAATTTGATAAAATAACAATTATATATTTTAATTTTATTCAAAAATTAAAATATAATTTAATTAAAAAGTCCTTTCGTACAAAATTAATTTTATTTTATAAAGATAGAATCCGATCTGGTTTACACCGATCTAAACTCAAATCATGTAAGATTTTAATAGTCGAACAGACTAAATTTAAAAATTTCTTCATTTATAATTTATCTTAATTCAACATCGAGGTCGCAAACTATTTTATCAATATGATCTATTTAAAATAATTACGCTGTTATCCCTAAGGTAATTTAATATATTAACTTTAATAAAAATATTTATTAAACATTAATCTATGATATAAAATTTAAAAATTTAATTAAATTTTTAAATTTCCCCAATTAAAATTTTTAATAATTAAATTATTTTTTAAATATTAAAATATATAATTAATAAAAAAAATTTAAATTCTATAGGGTCTTCTCGTCTTTTATAATTTATTAAGAATTTTTACTTAAAATAAAATTTATATATTTTATTTGAGACAATCTTTATTTCATTAAATCATTCATTCTAGACTTTATTAAAAAGACAATTGATTATGCTACCTTTGTACAGTTAAAATACTGCAGCTATTTAAATTAATTCATTGAGCAGATTAAATTTTTTATTAATATCAAAAAACCATGTTTTTATTAAACAGGTGAATAAAAATTTTTGTCTAATTCCTTAAATAAATTTAATTTATTTTTATAAATTTATTTAATATAATAAATTTTACTAATTTTATCATAATTTTTAAATAATAAAAATTATTAAATATAATTTTATAGATAAATTAAATAAATTTTATAAATTATATTTATATAAAATATATTACATATTAATTATTAAAAATTATTTATTTTTAAATATTTTTAATTTTAAAATTAAATACATTTATTTAAATATTTAATATTAATTTAAAGTTTATCCCTTAAATTATTAATTATAATTTTAATTAATTTTTATATTATATAAAAATTTAAATAATTATAATATTAATTAAATTAATTTCTAAAATAACTAGATATTAAATTATGAAAAATCTTTTATTACTAATTTATTATTAATAATAATAATTAAATATTAAATATTATAATAAATTAAATCAATTTATTTCGAAATTTTAAATATATTTTTATAAATTTTAATAAACCCTGATACTAAAGGTAAAAATTATTAATATAAATTATAAAATTATAAATAAATTCTATTACTATAATTATTAATAAAATAAAAATATTTTAATTAATATACTTAATTTTTAAATTTTTATATTATTTTAATAAAATTAAATTTTTATATATTTAATAAATAATTTATTAATTAATTTAAATAAGAATAATTTTTATAAATTACTTTTATTAGCAAAATAAATATTATATTAATTAACTACATTCCTTAAAATTTAATTAAATGGATATTTTAATATCAAAATTTCAAGCCGAAATTGAACCTATAAATTAGTTCATTTATTTTTATTTATTATATATAAGTGTATTTTGCACTTAAATTTTTGAAATTTAAAGAAATAAATAATATTTATTATATATATATATATAAACATAATTATTTATATCAATTAAAAACACCTTCATTTCACTCTAAATATAAACCAATTAATAAAATAATTATTACTAAAATTATTCTAATAATTATAAAATTTATAAAAAATTGTAAAGATTTAATTATAGGTAAAATTAAAACAATTTCAACATCAAAAATTAAAAAAATTAAAGTAATTAAATAAAACTGTAATGAAAATGGTATTCGATTAACTGATATTGGATCAAATCCACATTCAAATGTTATTATTTTATCAAAATTCTTAAATATTTTTTTTGAAATTATTAAATTTATTAATATTATTAAAAATAATAAAATTAAAATAAAAGAAAAAAATAATATAAATATTAAAATTTATAATTTAATTAAACTAAATACACTTTCCAGTATATTTACTTTGTTACGACTTGTTTTATTTAAATTAATAAAAATGACGGGCAATTTGTACATATTTTAAAACTTATTTAATTTAATTAATTAATTAAATTTACTATTAAATCCAATTTATTATTAAACTTAAATTTAATAAACTAAAAATATATTTTAATGTAACTCATATAATTCTAATAAAATAATTAAATATTGATCTGAAATAAATTTATTTTAAAAATTAAAATTTTTTTTTAAAAAAATTTTTAACGAACATACATAAATATTTTATTTATTAGTAAATCTTTTTGTGGATTATCAATTTAAACTACAAGTTCCTCTAAATAGATTAAAATACTGCCATAAATTTTAATTTTCAATTTTTTAATTATTTTACTAATTAATTAATTTAATTTAATTTTAAAATAATAGGGTATCTAATCCTAATTTATTATTTAATTTTATTAATTTTTAATTTTTAATAACAATTTTTATATTTTTTATTTTATCATTAAATATAATTTTTAATTTATTAATTATATTATAATTAATAATTAATATAAAAAATTAATTTATATTAAAAGTTTAACCGCTATTGCTGGCACTTAAAATTTATTAATATTAAAAATATTTATATTAAATATAAAATATTTAAATAATTTTATATATTAAATTAATTAAAATTTTTAAAAATAAATATTTATATATACAAATATAAAATTAATAAATAATTTTAATAATTAAAATAAAATTAAAATTAAAATTAATAAAAATTTTAATTTTCTTATTTTTGTAAAAAATAAATTTTATAAATAAACTAAATTTTAAAATTTAAAAGTAATTTTTGTTATTATATTACTATAACTATATAAACATATAAATTACATTAAATGAATAATAATATAATAAATTTATTATTATAAATATAATTTTAAATATATAAAATTACATATTTATTATTAATAAAWAATCTAATTTAAATAGATATTTTATTATATTATTATAAATTTATTATTTATTAAAACAATTATTTATATAATTATATTAAATTATTTATATATTAATATATATTTATATATATATAAATTTATTATATAATAATATCTAAATTTAATGAAAAAATTGAAATTTTTTAATATTTTTTGTTAATTTTTATGNTTTTTTTTATAAATTTTAGTGAATTTAAAATTTAAAAGTAATTTTTGTTATKTAATTTTTRTTATTATATTACTATAACTATATAAACATATAAATTACATTATATTATTATAAATATAATTTTAAATATATAAAATTACATATTTATTATTAATAAAATAATTATATTTTATAATTTAATCTAATTTAAATAGATATTTTATTATATTATTATAAATTTATTATTTATTAAAACAATTATTTATATAATTATATTAAATTATTTATATATTAATATATANNTANNTTTATATATATATAAATTTATTATATAATAATATCTAAATTTAATGAAAAAATTGAAATTTTTTAATATTTTTTGTTAATTTTTATGTTTTTTTTATAAATTTTAGTGAATTTAAAATTTAAAAGTAATTTTTGTTATTATATTACTATAACTATATAAACATATAAATTACATTAAATGAATAATAATATAATAAATTTATTATTATAAATATAATTTTAAATATATAAAATTACATATTTATTATTAATAAAATAATTATATTTTATAATTTAATCTAATTTAAATAGATATTTTATTATATTATTATAAATTTATTATTTATTAAAACAATTATTTATATTAATTTTTATTTAAACCTATTAATTGGAAATTAATTATACTAATTATATTATATAAATATATATATATATATATATATATATAAATTAAAAAAATATAATTATATATTTTTGAATTATGAATCCAACGACTTATTTACTTAGTCTATTTTTTAATTGAAACCAAATAGAGGTAAATTATTGTTAATAATTTTAATGATTAAATTAATCCAATTAAAGAAATAATTAAATATTGAATTTCTAATTCAAATATTAATATAAATTTATATTTTATTTCTTTAGTAATATGTCTGATTTAAGTAATAAACTGTAAATTTATTTAAAGATTTAATTATCTTATTACTANNATATATATATATATATAATTTATACAAAATTTATATAAATTATAATATATATTTTAAACTTTGAAAGTTTAAAGTTTAAATAACCTAAAATTTTAAATAATTTCATAAAATAATAATATAATCAACATAATTCAATTTAATAAAAAAAAATTAAAATTAATTTCAAAATAATTAATAAATTTTAAATTAATTTTTATTGAAAAATTATAATTTAAAAAATTATTAAATATTATTCGTATATAAAAAAATATTCTAACTAAAGAACTTAATAATAATATTATTAATAAATAAAAATTTAAAAAATTTGTTATTAACTGTAATGATAATCATTTCATTAAAAATCCAAACATTGGCGGAATTCCACTTAATGAAAATATTATAAATATATAATATAAATATATTAAATTATTTTTCATTTTTATATATATTAAATCATTTAAATTATTTAAATTTATTATATTAAATATTAATATTATATTTAAAGAAATTAATAAATAAATTAAATAATATATTATAGAATAATATTCATTTATATATATAATAATAATAATTCAACTTATTTGAATAATTGAAGAATAACTTATTAATAATTTTAAATTTATTTGATTTAATCCAATTAAAGATAAAAAAATTGAATAAAATATTAAAATTATAAAATTTAATAATATAACTTCAATTAAATTAAAATTTATTAATATTAAAAATGTATATAAAGGAATAATTTTTTGAAACGTTGATATATAAATTAAATTATACCAATTTAAATTTTTCATTATTTTTAAATATCAATAATAAAAAGGTGGTATTCCTATTTTTGTTAATAAACTAAAATTTAAAATAAAAAAAAATATAATTATATTATTAAAATAATTTAATATAAATGAACTTATTAAAAATAAATATGAATTAAATGATTGAATTAAAAAATAATTTATTAATAAATCATTATTTAAATTTTTATCAAAAATTAATAATATAATAAATCTTAATAAATTAATTTCTATAATTATTCATATTGAAAATCAAGAATTAGAAATTAAAATTATTATTAATGAAATTATTAATATAGGAAAAAATAAAATATAATTATAATAATATATTATTATAAAATAAAATAATTAATAATTAATAAAGATAAATATTCATTACTTAATTTATTCTATCAAAATAATCCTTTAATCAGGCACTTTATTAATATTTAAATCATTATTTAAATGATAAATTTAAATTTGCAATTTAAAATTTTTTTTAAATTATTAAATAAATAAATTAATATGATCAATAATAAATTAATAAATACAAAAATAATCAAACTAAATCAACAAAATGTCAATACCAAACAGCTGCTTCAAATCCAAAATGATGAATTCTAGAATAATTATTTAATATAATACGAAAAAAATTTAATAATAAAAAAATTCTTCCAATTAATACATGTAAACCATGAAATCCAGTAGATATAAAAAATAAACTTCCATATACTGAATCAGAAATTCTAAAAGTTGATTCTTTATATTCTAAATATTGAAATAAAGTAAAAATTAAACCTAATATTACAGTAATTAATATTCTTACTAAACTTATTTTTTTATTTCTAATAATTAAAGAATAATGACATAAAGTTACTCTTACACCTGAAGATAACAAAATAATAGTATTTAATAAAGGAATTATTAAATAATTAAAACCTAAAATATTTTTAGGTGGTCAAATACATCCAATTTCAATTCTTGGTGATAAAAATATATGAAAATAACCTCAAAAAATTCTAAAAAAAAAAAATAACTCAGAAATAATAAATAAAATTATACCAAATTTAATTCCTAATAAAACTTTATCAGTATGAAATCCTTGATAAGTTCTTTCTCGTACTACATCTCGTCACCACTGATATATACAAATTAATATACATATTAATCTAAATAACATTAATTTAAATTCAAAATAATAAAAAATATTAATTATTCTAAATATTATTATTAAAATCCTAAATGATAATAATAATGGTCAAGGTCTAAAAGTTACTAAATGAAAAGGTTGAAATAATTTTTTCATTAAACTTCTGATCTATATAATGTTCTTAAAACTGAAAAAACATAAGCCTGAATAATAGAAACACTTAATTCTAAAATAACTAATAAACTATGACCAATTATTATTAATATTAATATTAAAAATCTAGATCTTGGACCAGTTGAAGAAATTAAAGTTATTAATAAATGACCAGCAATTATATTTGCTGATAATCGAACTGCTAAAGTACCTGAACGAATAACATTACTAATTGTTTCAATTAATACTATAAAAGGTATTAATACATTAGGTGTCCCTTGAGGAACTAAATGAACAAATATATGATTAGTATTTATTAATCAACCAAAAAATATAAATGAAATTCATAATATTAAAGAATAACTTAATCTAAATGTTAAATGACTAGAAGAAGTATAAATATAAGAAAATAATCCAATAAAATTATTTAATATAATATAAATAAAAATACTAATTATTATTAATAAATTAAATATATTTAACTTTACATTCAATAATATTTTAAATTCATTTATTAAATAATTTATAATTAAATAATAAAAAAAATTTAAACGTGAAGGAATAAATCAATATAAATTAGGAAAAAATAATAATACATATAAAGAACTTAATCAATTTAATGATAAATTTATAGAAATTATAGGATCAAAAATAGAAAATAAATTTATTATCATAAATAATTAAAACTTAATTTATTTAAAATTAAATTATTATTTATTTTATTAAAAATTAAATAAAAAAAATAAATTATAATTAAAATTAATAAAATCATTAATAAAAAATATAAAAATAAAAAAAATCATATTAAAGGTCTTATTTGAGGAATATATATATATATATATATATATATATATATTATAAAAATATTAAATTTAATTAATTACTTTAATATGACATATTAATATTATAAATTAACTAATTTTTATTAAATATTTCAATTGATATCTTAAAATTTAAAGAATTGATCTTTTAAATCAAAAATAGTAAAATTAAATACTTCAATTGATTAAAAATTTTTTACTCAATTTAAAAAATTTTTTATATTAGTAACCTCAATTAAAATAGGTATAAAACTATGATTTACACCACAAATTTCTGAACATTGACCATAATATAAACCATAACGATTAATTATAATACCAATTTGATTAATTCGACCAGGTACCGAATCAACTTTTAATCCTAATCTAGGTATAGCAAAAGAATGAATTACATCCAATGAACTTACTAAAAATCGAATATTAAAATTTGAAGGAATAACTAAATGATTATCAACATCTAATAAACGAAATAATCTTTTATCATCAAAATTATTAATTATAAAAGAATCAAAATTTATTATATAAAAATCAGTATATTCATATCTTCAATATCACTGATGTCCTAAAACTTTAATAGTTAATATTGAATTAATTATTTCATCAGTTAAATATAAAAGCTTTAAAGAAGGAATTACTAAAAATATTAAAAAAACTATTGGAATTAAAGTTCAAATAATTTCAATTATTTGACCTTCTAATAAATTTACATTAATTAATTTATTAATAAATATAAAAACTAATATATAAGCAATTATTACAACAATTATAATAATAATTATTATTGCATAATCATGAAAAAGTAATATATTTTCTATAATTAAAGAATTTCTATCTTGTAAATTAATTTGAGCTCATATTGATATTTCTAAAAATAATATATATTATATATATAAATTTTAAATTTATTGCACTAATCTGCCATTTTAGAAAAATTTACTAATTTATTTTATAAATAAAATTAAATTATAAATTTATAAAATTTTTATTTAATTTTTATATAATAATAATTTTGGAATTTCATAAAAAGTATGATAATTTACTGGATAAGTTATTATTCATTCTACTGAATTACCTAAAACCCTTGAATAAATCAATAAACGATTAGAAATTATTGATTCTAATATAATAAAAAAAAATATAAAAGTTCTAAATAAAGTAATTAATGAACCTATTGAAGAAATTAAATTTCAACAATAATAAGAATCTGGATAATCTGAATATCGACGAGGTATTCCTCTTAAACCTAAAAAATGTTGTGGAAAAAAAGTTAAATTTACTCCAATAAATATTATAAAAAATTGAATTTTTAATCAATATTGATTTATTATAAAACCAAATATTAAAGGATATCAATAAATAAAACTACCAAAAATAGCAAATACAGCACCTATTGATAAAACATAATGAAAATGAGCAACTACATAATAAGTATCATGTAAAATAATATCAATTGAAGAATTAGATAATATAATTCCAGTTAAACCACCAATAGTAAATAAAAAAATAAATCCTAATAATCATAAATTAAATACAGTTATTTTAATTTTTATACCATTTATAGAAGCTAATCAACTAAAAATTTTAATACCTGTAGGAACAGCAATAATTATAGTAGCTGAAGTAAAATAAGCTCGAGTATCAATATCTATACCTACTGTAAATATATGATGAGCTCAAACAATAAAACCTAATAATCCAATTGAAATTATAGCATAAATTATACCTATTGAACCAAAAGTCTCTTTTTTTTTTCTTTCATTACAAATTATATGAGAAATTAAACCAAATCCAGGTAAAATTAAAATATAAACTTCTGGATGACCAAAAAATCAAAATAAATGCTGATATAAAATAGGATCACCACCACCTGCAGGATCAAAAAAAGAAGTATTTAAATTACGATCAAATAATAATATTGTAATTGCTCCAGCTAAAACTGGTAAAGATAATAAAAGTAAAATTGCTGTTAATATTATTGATCAAGCAAATAAAACAATAGTTTCAAACTTATAAATTTTTATATTATAAATGGTTGAAATAAAATTAATTGATCCTATAATTGAAGAAACTCCAGCTATATGAAGAGAAAAAATTGATAAATCAACTGAAGGACCAAAATGACCTAAATTAGAAGATAAAGGAGGATAAACAGTTCAACCAGTACCTGTACCTGTACCAATAAATATTCTTCTTATTAATAATATTATTCTTGGAGGCAATAATCAAAAACTTATATTATTTATTCGAGGAAATGCTATATCAGGTGCCCCTAATATTAAAGGAATTAAATAATTACCAAAACCTCCTATTATAACAGGTATAACAAAAAAAAAAATTATTGTAAATGCATGAACTGTAACAATTGAATTATAAATTTGATCATTACCAATTAAAGAACCTGGATTGCCTAATTCTAAACGAATAATTATTCTTATAGATAAACCTATAATACCTGCAAAAATTCCAAAAATAAAATATAATATACCAATATATTTATGATTTGTAGAAAAAATTCAATATTTCAT